AATTCAAATTTTTTTTGAATAAATGAATGTTAATGATTCACCAGTCTGGATGGCGAAATTAACCAGAAAAAATGCATCTACTCTCAGAAATCCCGACCGGGCGTTAAAACTGAAAAAACGGAGATTGCAAGAGTAAACATTCGCCCGCGATTTTTTTTATTGTTAGGCACAAAGGAATTAGGCCGCTATAAAATAAAAAAACTATTATTTCTAATTTTGGAATAGCTATTCCAATTAATTCCAATTCCATTTTGAAAACTTTTTCGCGAGGAGCTGGATGAGAAGAAATTCTCACGTCCAGTTCTGGAGTAGAGATGGAATTCCGAAACAACCATCAACTATAACCCAAAAAGAACTAGATTCCGTAAACAACATAGAGGAAGAATGAAAGGAATATCTTTTCGAGGTAATCAGATTTCTTTCGGTAAATATGCTCTTCAGGCACTTGAACCTGCTTGGATCACATCTAGACAAATCGAAGCAGGCCGGCGGGCAATGACACGAAATGCACGTCGTGGTGGAAAAATATGGGTCCGTGTATTTCCGGACAAGCCGGTTACAATAAGACCTGCTGAAACACGTATGGGTTCGGGGAAAGGGTCCCCTGAATATTGGGTAGCTGTTGTTAAACCAGGGCGAATATTGTATGAAATGAGTGGGGTAACCGAAAATATAGCTAGAAGGGCTATTTTAATAGCAGCATCAAAAATGCCTATACGAACGAAATTTCTTATTTCGGGATAAAAACACAGAACCGAGAGAAATGAGTCTTGGAGATAAAACACGGGTTTCTTTTTTTAGACAAAAATATTTTTTTTATTTTCTTCATCCTTTTTTGCATTGTTAAGAATAAGAATAGACTCAAAAATTTAATATGATTCAACCTCAGACCCATTTAAATGTAGCGGATAACAGCGGGGCTAGAGAATTGATGTGTATTCGAATCGTAGGAGCTAGCAACCGTCGATATGCTCGCATTGGTGACGTTATTGTTGCTGTGATCAAAGAAGCTGTACCTAATATGCCACTACAAAAATCAGAAGTAGTCCGAGCTGTAATTGTTCGTACTTCTAAAGAACTGAAACGCGAAAACGGTATAATAATACGATATGATGACAATGCTGCAGTTGTAATTGATCAAAAAGGAAATCCAAAAGGAACGCGAATTTTTGGTGCAATCCCCCGAGAATTGAGACAATTCAATTTTACTAAAATAGTTTCATTAGCTCCTGAGGTATTATAAAATAAAATGAGATGTTGATTTTTTTTATCTTACTTTTGGGTATTTGAAAGAAATAGAAAAATAACTTGATTCATTCGTTGATTGTGTCTCACGTATATACCTTTTAAAAAATTCATATATCATCATATAAACTTAAAAAAAAAAGAACAACATGTTGATTATATTCAAATTTGAGGAAACAAAAATTTAAGTTAATCATGAGTAGAGACACTATTGCTGAGATAATAACCTCTATACGAAACGCAGATATGGATAGAAAAAGAGTTGTTCGCATAGCCTCTACTAATATCACCGAAAATCTTGTTCAAATACTTTTTCGAGAAGGTTTTATTGAAAACGTCCGAAAGCATCAAGAAAAAAACAAATCTTTTTTGGTTTTAACCCTGCGACATAGAAGGAATAGGAAAAGACCATATAGAAATTTTTTAAATTTAAAACAGATCAGTAGACCCGGTCTACGAATCTATTCTAACTCTCAACGAATCCCTAGAATTTTAGGCGGGATGGGGATTGTAATTCTTTCTACTCCTCGAGGTATAATAACAGACCGGGAGGCTCGACTAGAAGGAATCGGCGGAGAAATCTTGTGTTATATATGGTAATCCACCCATTTTAAAATAAATGAGACAAATAGTTCGTATTGATTCCATTATTCCATAATGGATTCTCCAGTACTAAGTATTTCTATTCTACCCCCTTTCTGATCCTCCAAATGACTAGTAAGCATAGTCATTTGGAGACTTTGAAATCGCCTATTCTAATTGTATTTTTCCCTCCCTTAATGAAATTTTCACTTTTTCACTAGAAATTAATAATCTTTTAAAGAAAGCGAAAGTTTTTAAGGAATCAAACGATAATAAATTAATAGGAGGTTTTAGGAAGGAAAAAAAGAAAAAGGATCGATTGCAGTCTATTCTGCAAATCGTGCTCGGTTTTTTGTGGAATATGCTCACTATTAGTCTATCCAATACTATGCTTTATTCTATAGCCCTATTCCATCAGATTTTTTCTTTCTAATATTTTTTTATTTTTTAAATTAAAAAATATGGAATTTTATTAGAAAGATAATCTTGAATCCACTTTTCCCGGCCCTAAAAATATTTTCATAGAATTATATTTATTTTTGTATTGATTATTGTAATAATTATATTCTATATTTTATATAGTATAATTTTATTATACTATAATATAATTTTATTATAGTATAGAAGTATAGAAAAAAATGAATCTAGAAAAAAATTAAGTAGAATATTAAAG